AATTTTTCTTATTTATACGAACAAAAAAGTTATTTCTAAAAATAAGATAAAATTGATTTATTTTAATTTAATGAAATTTTGTTCGTATTTTAGATAAAGTGTAATAATAATTACTATTTAATAATTTAATTTAGCACCTAAAATTCTTTGATTAATATAAATGTTTAATTTAAATTTAAAAATTTATAGTTACTCCTAATGTTAAAAAGTGATTTATTGATATATAAATATTTAATATAAATTTGATAATCTGGATATATAACCATATATACACTAATATAAGAGTGGTCACTATTGCCAAATATGCATCTATAATAATGTTTGAGAGGGGAAAAAAAAAAGGCTGGATATATAGATATCTATTAATATATAAGAATGTAATATTAATATATATATTTATATGTACTTATGTAACTATATATATAAAAAATAAAGTTTTAATATTTATACATGCATCGTATATAAATTATATAACCATCTATTATAATACAAATATTTTAATATATATATAGATATTTGATACTATAACCATCTTTACTCCTATTAAGTCGTATGAATTGCGTAAATATTTATTAATGGTAATGTAACGGACTAATATAAATATTAAAATTTTAATTTATAGATAGATAATTTATATGTGTAAAAATTAAGGGAGAAGGTAAACATTTATATAATATAAATATTTTTTTTATTTATTTTTTAAAAAAAAAAAAAAAAAAAAAAAAAAAAAAATTTTTTTTTTTAATAAATAAAAAAAAAAAAAAAAAAAAAAAAAAAAAAAAAAATATTCCTTAAAATATTTATTTATAAATAAATTTTATTGAATTAGTTTTTTATAAATTAATTTAAAGGTTTTAGTATTAAATAATATAATTTAAGGGGATTATATTATTTGGTTAATAGTGATTGTCTATAGTATTTACTAATTTTAAATTATTTATATAAATATTTAATTATTATCTATATTATTTTTAGAAATATTTATGTTAATTAAAAATTATAAATTATTTATACATTAAATTAAAAATCTAATTTGAAATATAAAGTTTTATTCTTGCTTAAAAATTTATTATTAATTTATTTTACATGTAAATTTTTGTGTGAATTATATTATATTTTAAAAATATAATTTTTATTATTTATTCGCAGTAATTAATATTATAAAATTAAAGAAATTTAGAAATAGTAATTTTATTTATTATTAACAAATTTTGTGCCAGCAGTTGCGGTTATACAAAAAATATAAATAAATTTTATTAGATGTAGTTAAATGTATTAATTTTAAATTAAAAGTAAATTTATTAGGTGAAATTTTAAATTTATAATAATTTAATTTATTAAAATAATTGAAGCTAAAAATTTTTAATTATAAACTAGGATTAGATACCCTATTATTTAAAATATAATTAGATAGTCTTGAGTAGTAATAGTTATGGTCTTGAAACTTAAAGAATTTGGCGGTATTTTAGTCTATTCAGAGGAACCTGTCCTATAATCGATAGTCCACGTTGAATCTTACTTAAGTTTGTTTATCAATTTGTATATCGCCGTTATCAGAATATTTTATAAGAATAATAATTTTCTAAATTTTTAATTAAATAATGATGTCAGGTCAAGGTGCAGTTTATGTTTAAGTAGAGATGGGTTACAATAAAAATATTTATTAATGGAAATGAAATTGTAATATTTTATGGAAAGTGGATTTGATAGTAAAATTATATAGATAATTAATTTGATTATAGCTCTAAAATATGTACATATCGCCCGTCGCTCTTATTATTAAGATAAGATAAGTCGTAACATAGTAGATGTACTGGAAAGTGTATCTAGAATGACAATTTAAAGCTTATTTAGTAAAGCATTTCATTTACATTGAAAAAAATATTTGTGCAAATCAAATTAAATTGATAATTTTTATTTATTAATAAATTTTTGTAATTTAGTTATTTATATTAAAAATAATTATAAATTGTTAAGTTTTAGTATTTTATAAAGAAAAAATAATTTTTATAATAGTGAATTAGTATTGTGAAATAAAATTGAAATAATTTGAAAAATTAATAATTTAAAAGAAGATTTAATTTATCGTACCTTGTGTATCAGGGTTTATTAATTAAAAAATAATAATATTATTTTTCTCGATTTTAAAAGAGTTAATAAATTATATTAGTTTTTGTGGAAAAATAATTAATAATAATTTATTAGAAATGAAAAGTTAATCGTTTTTAAAGGTATCTAGTTTTTTAAGAAATGAATTTAATTCAGTTATTTTAAATGTATTAATTTAATTAAATTAATTTAATATTTTAAAATAGTAATATTTTATGGGATAAGCTTTAAAATAAATAATTAAAAATTAATTAATATTAATTAATAAATATATGTTTAGAATTAGCAATTATTTATAAATATGTTATAGTTTATTTTATGAAATTAATTATTTAATTTAATTTTAATTATTTATTAAAATATTTATTTTAATTAAAAAAATAAAGTAATAATGATAAAATTAGTATATATTTTTTGTATTAATATATAAATTTTGTTAAATTTATATAAAGAACTCGGCAAATATAATGTTCGCCTGTTTATCAAAAACATGTCTTTTTGTAATTTATTTAAGGTCTAATCTGCCCACTGATATTAATTGAAGGGCCGCGGTATTTTAACCGTGCAAAGGTAGCATAATCATTAGTTTTTTAATTGAAGGCTTGTATGAATGATTGGACGAGATATTAGCTGTTTCATATAAAATTTGATAGAATTTTATTTTTTAGTTAAAAAGCTAAAATAATAATAAAAGACGAGAAGACCCTATAGATCTTAATAATTTATATATTTTATTTATGTAGAAAATTTTAAATACTATATTTATAATTATTTTATTGGGGTGATAATAAAATTTATTAAACTTTTATATAAATTTTACATTAATTAGTGAATATTTGATCCATTATTAGTGATTAATAAATTAAGTTACCTTAGGGATAACAGCGTAATTTTTTTTGAGAGTTCATATCGATAAAAGAGATTGCGACCTCGATGTTGGATTAAGAGATAAAGTTGGGTGTAGAAGTTCAAATATTTAGGTCTGTTCGACCTTTAATTTCTTACATGATCTGAGTTCAAACCGGCGTGAGCCAGGTTGGTTTCTATCTTTATTTAATTATAATATTTTAGTACGAAAGGACCAAATATTAAAAATATTAATTTTTATAATAAGATTATTAATAAATTATTTACTATTTTGGCAGATTAGTGCAATAAATTTAGAATTTATATATGTAATTTTATTACAAATAGTACTTGTTTTATATAGATTTGATTTTACCTTTAATTGGAAGATTATTATTAGTTATTTGTGTAATAGTAGGAGTAGCATTTTTAACTTTATTGGAACGAAAGGTATTAGGATATATTCAAATTCGGAAAGGTCCTAATAAAGTAGGATTAATAGGATTACCTCAGCCATTTTGTGATGCAATTAAATTATTTACTAAGGAACAAACTTATCCTTTGTTATCTAATTATATTTCTTATTATTTTTCTCCTATTTTTTCATTATTTTTGGCATTATTAGTTTGAATATGTGTTCCTTTATTAATTAAATTATATTCTTTTAATTTAGGAATTTTATTTTTTTTATGTTGCACTAGATTAGGAGTTTATACAGTTATAGTAGCTGGATGATCTTCAAATTCAAATTATGCTTTACTAGGAGGATTACGAGCAGTAGCTCAAACAATTTCGTATGAAGTTAGTTTAGCATTAATTTTATTATCATTTGTTTTTTTAATTGGAAGATATAATTTATATAGTTTTTATGTATTTCAAAAGTATACTTGATTTTTAGTAATTGCTTTTCCTTTAGGGTTAGTATGATTTGCTTCTTGTTTAGCAGAAACTAATCGAACTCCTTTTGATTTTGCTGAAGGGGAATCTGAATTAGTATCTGGATTTAATGTTGAATATAGAAGAGGAGGGTTTGCTTTAATTTTTTTGGCTGAATATGCTAGTATTTTATTTATAAGAATATTATATGTTGTAATTTTTATAGGATGTAATATTTTTAATTTTGATTTTTATATTAAGTTAGTATTTATTTCTTTTTTATTTATTTGGGCTCGAGGAACTTTACCTCGATTTCGGTATGATAAATTAATATATTTAGCTTGAAAAAGATTTTTACCTTTTTCTTTAAATTATTTAATATTTTTTATTGGATTAAAAATTTTTATTATATCTTTTATATTATGAAATAGTTTTAGTAAAGTTAATAGAATATTTATATTCTATCTTATGTTTTCAAAACATATGCTTATATCAAGCTCATTAACTAGTTAATTAAAGTATCTCATCATTTAATAATTAAGGGATTAATAATATAATATGAAAAGTATAAAACTGTTAAAATTTGTCCAGTTAGAATAAAGGGGTCTTCTACAGGCCGAGCTCCAATTCATGTTAATAAAATAACAATTACAACTATACATCAGAATAAAACTTGACTAATTGGATAAAATTGAATTCCTCGAAATTTTCTTAAATGATAAAATGGTAGAATTATTAAAATAGCAATAGATATAACTAAAGCAATTACTCCTCCAAGTTTATTAGGAATAGATCGAAGAATGGCATAGGCAAATAAAAAATATCATTCAGGTTGAATATGAATTGGTGTAACTAATGGATTAGCAGGAATAAAATTATCTGGATCTCCTAAAAGATAGGGATCAATTAAAGTTAATAAAGTTAAAATTATAATTATTACAATAAATCCGACAATATCCTTATAAGTAAAATATGGATGAAATGGAATTTTATCTGAATTTGAATTAATTCCTAGTGGATTATTAGATCCTGTTTGGTGTAAAAATAATAGGTGAATTATAGTTATAGCAGCTACAATAAATGGAAGGATAAAATGAAAGGTAAAGAATCGAGTAAGTGTTGCATTATCGACAGCAAATCCTCCTCAAAGTCATTGTACTAATTCAGTTCCTATATAGGGAATAGCTGATAATAAATTAGTAATTACAGTAGCTCCCCAAAAGGATATTTGTCCTCAAGGAAGTACATATCCTATAAAAGCTGTTCCTATAACTAAAAATAAAATTAGAACTCCTACTAATCATGTTGGTTCAAATAAATATGATCCATAATATATTCCTCGTCCAATATGTAAATAAATACAAATAAAGAAAAAGGATGCTCCATTAGCATGTAGAGTTCGTAATAATCAACCATAATTTACATCTCGACAAATATGTGTTACTCTGTCAAATGCTATAGAAATATCAGCAGTATAGTGTATTGCTAAAAATAATCCTGTTAAAATTTGAATAATTAAACATAATCCTAAAAGTGAACCAAAATTTCATCAACTTGAAATATTAACAGGTGCAGGTAGGTCAACTAGGGCGTTATTTATAATTTTAAATAATGGGTGGTCTTGTCGTAAAGGTTTATTCATTAGTTAATATATAGGACGTAGAGGTCCATAAAAAATATTTGTAATTTTTACAACTGCAATTAAAGTTAATAATAAATAATTAATTAAAATTAATGTAATTATATTTGTAGGGAAATTATATAATTTATTTAATCTTAATGAATTTTCTAAAATGAAAGAATTTATTTGAGTAATAGGTATTATTTCATTATTAAAAAAGAATGATATAAGTGATCTTTTATCAATAAATAAAGTAATAATAAAAATTAATCTAATAAAATATAGTGTAGAAATTGTTAATTTTATAGATAATGAGAATATTTCATTTGAAGCTAATGAAGTTACATAAATAAATAAAACTAATATACCTCCTAAAAAGGTTAAAAATAAAATATATGAAAATCAGAATGTTTTAGCAAATAATCCTGTTATTAAACAAATTAAAAAGGTTTGTACTAGTAATAATAATCCTATAGCTAATGGATGATTTATTTGTAAAAAAATAATTCTTGAAATGAATCTTATTAAGTAAATTATAATTTGATAAATATCAGGAAGTAGTTTAATTAAAATATTAATTTTGGGGATTAATGATAAAGAGATTTCTTTTTTCCTGAAGTTTTAAAAGAATAATTCTTATTTTTGATTTACAAGACCAATGTTTTTATTAAACTATTAAAACTAATGTTAATATTTATTTATTGAGGAATACCTTTATTTATGTTTATTATAGGAGTAATAGTATTTGTTTCTAATCGTAAACATTTATTATCAACTTTATTAAGATTAGAATTTATAGTATTAAGATTATTTTTATTATTATTTATTTATTTGAGTTTATATAATTTTGAAAGATTTTTTAGAATAGTATTTTTAACTTTTAGTGTTTGTGAGGGGGCATTAGGATTATCGGTATTAGTTTCTATAATTCGGACTCATGGAAATGATTATTTCCAAACTTTTAGAATTTTACAATGTTAAAGTTTTTATTAGCTATTTTTTGTTTAATTTTAATTAGTTTTATAAATAAAATATTTTGAACGGTTCAAAATATTTTATTTATATTATCTTTTTTATTTATTATTATAAATTACAGAAGTAATTATTTTTTAAATTTAAGATATTTTATAGGATGTGATATAATTTCTTATGGTTTAATTTTATTAAGTTTTTGAATTTGTTCTTTGATATTATTAGCTAGTGAATCTGTAGAAAAGTATAGAAATTATATTAATTTTTTTATTGTAAATGTTTTATTTTTATTATTATTTTTATATTTAACTTTTAGAAGAATAGGATTATTTCAATTTTATTTATTTTTTGAAAGAAGATTAATTCCGACTTTATTTTTGATTATAGGATGGGGGTATCAACCAGAACGTTTACAAGCTGGTGTATATTTATTATTTTATACATTATTAGCTTCTTTACCTATATTAGTAGGAATTTTTTATTTATATGGGGATTGTAATACAATAAATTTTTATTTATTAAGTAATTATAGTTATATAAATGAATTATTATATTTATGTATAATTTTAGCTTTTTTAGTAAAAATACCTATATTTTTTGTTCATTTATGATTACCTAAGGCTCATGTAGAAGCTCCGGTTTCAGGTTCAATAATTTTAGCTGGAATTTTATTAAAATTAGGGGGGTATGGATTACTTCGTGTATTTAGATTTTTATTAAAAATTGGATTAAAACTAAATTTTATTTGAGTTAGAATTAGTTTAGTTGGTGGATTTTTAGTAAGATTAATTTGTTTACGACAAACAGATTTAAAGGCATTAATTGCTTATTCATCTGTTGCTCATATAGGAATTGTGTTAAGAGGATTAATAACTTTAACATGTTGAGGGTTTAGAGGATCATATAGTTTAATAATTGCTCATGGATTATGTTCATCAGGCTTATTTTGTTTAGCTAATGTTTCATATGAACGATTAGGAAGACGAAGTTTATTAATTAATAAGGGGTTATTAAATTTTATACCAAGAATAACATTATGATGATTTTTATTAAGATCTGCTAATATAGCTGCTCCTCCAACTTTAAATTTATTAGGTGAAATTAGTTTATTAAATAGAATTGTAGGGTGATCATGAATTTCTATATTTATATTAGCTTTACTATCATTTTTTAGAGCTGCTTATACTTTATATTTATATTCTTATAGTCAACATGGTAAATTATGTTCGGGTATGTATTCTAGAAGAGGAGGGGTATTTCGTGAATATTTATTAATATTTTTACATTGATTTCCATTAAATTTATTAATTATAAAGAGTGAATCTTGTTTTTTATGATTATATTTAAATAGTTTAATAAAAATATTGATTTGTGGTATCAATGATATGAATTTAATTCATTTTAGATCGTGAAATATTTATCAATTTGTTTAATTAGATTTATTAGTTTAATTAGTTTAAGAATTTCATTATTTATATTAGGAATTACTTATTTATTGAATGAATATATAGTATTTATTGAATGGGAAGTTGTTACACTATATTCATCGAGAATTGTAATAACTTTTTTATTTGATTGAATAAGATTAATATTTATATCTTTTGTTTTATTAATTTCTTCTTTAGTAATTTTTTATAGAAAAGAATATATATCTTCTGATATAAATATTAATCGATTTATTTTATTAGTTTTAATATTTGTTTTATCAATAATATTATTAATTATTAGTCCTAATTTAATTAGAATTTTATTAGGATGGGATGGGTTAGGATTAGTTTCTTATTTATTAGTAATTTATTTTCAAAATGTAAAATCTTATAATGCTGGAATATTAACTGCTTTATCAAATCGAATTGGAGATGTTGCTTTTCTTTTATCAATTGCCTGAATATTAAATTGTGGAAGTTGAAATTATATTTTTTATTTAGAATTAATAAAAAATGATAAAAGAATACAAATTATTGCTGGATTAATTATATTAGCTGCAATAACTAAGAGAGCTCAAATTCCTTTTTCTTCATGATTACCTGCGGCTATAGCAGCTCCTACACCTGTTTCAGCTTTAGTTCATTCTTCAACATTAGTTACTGCTGGAATTTATTTATTAATTCGATTTAATGCTTTATTATTAGATTCATGAACAGGACAATTATTATTATTAATTTCAGGATTAACAATATTTATAGCTGGTATTGGAGCTAATTTTGAGTTTGATTTAAAAAAGATTATTGCTTTATCAACGTTAAGACAATTAGGGTTAATAATAAGAATTTTATCTATAGGGTATCCAAAATTAGCTTTTTTTCATTTATTAACTCATGCATTATTTAAGGCTTTATTATTTATGTGTGCTGGAGCAATTATTCATAATATAGGAAATTCTCAAGATATTCGAAATATGGGGGGATTTACTTATCATATACCAATAACATCTTCTTGTTTTAATGTTGCAAATCTAGCATTATGTGGAATACCTTTTTTAGCAGGATTTTATTCAAAGGATTTAATTTTAGAAATTGTATCTTTATCTTATTTAAATATATTTAGCTTTTTTTTATATTTTTTTTCTACAGGATTAACAGTTTGTTACTCATTACGATTAGCTTATTATTCTATAACTGGAGATTTTAATGCAGGAGCTTTACATTTTTTAAATGATGAGGGATGAATTATATTAAAAGGAATAATAGGATTATTAGTTATAGCAATTGTGGGGGGAAGAATATTAAATTGATTAATTTTTCCAACTCCAGACATAATTTGTTTACCATCAGAATTAAAATTATTAACATTATTTGTATGTATTATAGGGGGTATAAGTGGTTATTTAATTTCTAATGTACCTTTTTATTTTATAAATAAGTCATTAATGTATTATTTAACTAGAATATTTTTAGGTTCAATGTGATTTATACCTTATATTTCAACTTATGGAATTATTTATAGTCCTTTAAATTTAGGAAATATTGTAGCAAAAAGTTTTGATCAAGGATGATCAGAATATTTTGGTGGACAAAATTTATATTATAATTTAACAAAATATTCAAAATTAAATCAAATTATTCAAAATAATAATTTAAAAATTTATTTATTAGTATTTATTACTTGAATTTTTATTTTAGTAGGGTTAATTATATTTAAGTATTTAAATAGCTTAAAAATTAGAGCATGACACTGAAGATGTTAGGGTGATATTATATATCTTTAAGTAATGAAATTAATTTAGTAACTTATAAAAGAAAATTCTTTATTTTTACAGTGAAAATGTAAGGTTTTAAATTAAACTATATAAATAGAAGTATAAATGGAATTTAACCATTAAAGAATAAAGTTAGCAGCTTTTTCTTGAACATCATACTTCCTTAATTGGAATTAATATTCAGTTTTATCATTAACAGTGATATGCCTCTATTTTTGGCTTCAATTAATTAGAATAAGGATGAATATCATCTAAGATTAGGTCGAAACTAATTGCAATTTATCGCTTCATATTCAAGGAAGATTGAATATCTTCAATACTTTTTGAATGCAAATCAAATGTTATAATTAACTACAACCCTTTATTAAGCAGTTCATTCAAGGGCGCCTTGATTTCATTCATGATATAATCCCAATAAAAGAATAATAATAAAAAAGATTCTAGTAAAAGATCAAATTATTAAATTAGAAAATTTAATAATTATAATTATTGGGAGAATTAAAGCAATTTCTACATCAAAAATTAAAAAAATAATTGCAATTAAAAAGAATTGAAGAGAAAAGGGTAATCGAGATGAACTTCTAGGGTCAAATCCACATTCAAAAGGAGATGCTTTTTCACGATCAATAAGAGATTTTTTAGATAAAATAGTTGCTAGTATTATTACAATTATTGAAATAATTATAATAATTGATCCTATGATAAATAAAGAAAAAATTATTTATACTAATTAATAATTAGACCTTATGATTGGAAGTCATATATACTTTTATACTATATAAATAGTTATCCTCCTCATCAATAAATAGAAATATAAAGGAATAATCATACAACATCAACAAAATGTCAGTATCAAGCAGCAGCTTCAAATCCGAAATGATGATTTTTAGAAAAGTGATTATTTAAGTGTCGTATTAAACAAATTAATAAAAAGGATGTTCCAATAATAACATGAATTCCATGAAATCCAGTTGCTATAAAAAATGTTGATCCATAAACAGCATCTGCAATTGTAAATGGAGCTTCAGCATATTCATATGCTTGAAGAATAGTAAAATAAATTCCTAATAAAATAGTAAAAAATAATCCTTGAGTTGTTTGTGAATGATTACCTTCTATTAGACTATGATGAGCTCATGTAACTGTAATTCCAGAAGATAATAGAATAGCTGTATTTAATAGAGGAATATGGAATGGATTAAATGGAATAATACCTGCAGGGGGTCAATTAATTCCTAATTCAATTGTTGGGGATAATCTACTATGAAAAAAAGCTCAAAAGAATGAAATAAAGAAAAAAATTTCTGAAACAATGAATAAAATTATTCCTCATCGTAATCCTAAAGTTACTGGATAAGTATGTAATCCTTGAAATGTTCCTTCTCGAGAAATATCTCGTCATCATTGATATATTGTTAATAAAGTAATAATATTTCCTAATACAAATAAAGAAATATCATATTGATGGAATCATTTAACTAATCCTGAAACTGTTGTTATAGCTCCAATAGCTCCAGTTAAAGGTCATGGTCTATAATCAACAAGGTGATAGGGGTGGTTTGCATGAGTTGACATTAGTTTACTTCTCTAGAGTATAAAGTTCTTAAAACAGCAAATACATAAGATTGAATAATAGCAACTGCTGATTCTAAAACTAATAAAGCAATTTGTCCAATAATTAATAAACCTACAAGAGAATGAGATATGGAAGGTCCAGTATTTCCTAATAAAGTTAATAGTAAATGTCCAGCAATTATATTAGCTGCTAATCGAACAGCTAATGTACCTGGTCGAATTACATTACTAATAGTTTCAATACATACTATAAATGGTATTAAAACAGCAGGAGTTCCTTGAGGAACTAAATGTGCAAATATATGTTGAGTATGATTAATTCATCCATAAATTATGAAACATAATCAAAGAGGTAAAGCTAATGTTAATGTTAAAGTTAAATGACTTGTTCTAGTAAAAATATAAGGAAATAATCCTATAAAATTATTAAATAAAATTAGAGAAAATAATGAAATAAAAATAAATGTTCTTCCAGGGTGTCCAGTAGGACCTAATAAAGTTTTAAATTCTTTATGAAGAGTTAATAAAATATTATTTCAAATAATTTGATATCGGTTAGGTATGAATCAATATATTATTGGAATTATTAATAAACCAATAAAAGTTCTTAATCAATTTAATGATAAATTAAATAAACTAGATGAAGGATCAAATACTGAGAATAAGTTAGTTATCATTTTCAATTAAAAGAGTTAGTTGATAAATAAGTTGGTTTACTAGATTTAGGAGAAGAAGGTAAATATGAATAATAATTTATGACATTAAATAAAATAAAAGTAATTGAAAAAATGAAAAATAATAAAAGTCATCTAATAGGTGCTATTTGTGGAATTAAAAAATATTAAAATATTAATAATTTTAGTTTGACATACTAATGTTATATCTTTAACTAATTTTTTTTTCATTAGAAGTAATTGCTAATTTACTATAAAATGGTTTAAGAGACCAGTACTTGCTTTCAGTCATCTAATGATACATTACTTATATGAGAAATTCATTTAATAAAATGGTTTACAGGAATACTTTCAATTACAATAGGTATAAAACTATGATTAGCTCCACAAATTTCTGAACATTGTCCAAAAAATAATCCAGGTCGATTAATTATAAAATTAGTTTGATTTAGACGTCCTGGAGTTCCATCAACTTTAACACCTAAAGTTGGAACAGTTCATGAATGAATTACATCTGCAGCAGTAATTAAAATTCGAATTTGTGAATTAGTAGGTAATACAATTCGATTATCAACATCTAGTAGTCGAAATCCATCAGTAGTTAATTCATTAGTAGGAATTATATATGAATCAAATTCAATATTTAAAAAATCAGAATATTCATAACTTCAATATCATTGATGTCCAATTGTTTTTAAAGTAATAATAGGTTCATTAATTTCATCTAATAAATATAATAATCGAAGAGAAGGGAAAGCAATAAATAAAAGTACAATTGCTGGTAAAATAGTTCAAATTACTTCAATAGTTTGACCATGTAATAAAAATCGATTAGTGTATGAATTAAAAAATAGTATAAATATTAAATATCCAACTAAAATTGTAATTATAATTAAAATTAATAATGCATGATCATGAAAAAAAGTTAATTGTTCTATTAAAGGAGAAGTTCTATCTTGTAATCCAAGATTTGCTCATGTTGACATTTTCTAATAAAAGAATAAATCTTTATATATGGAGCTTAAATCCATTGCACTAATCTGCCATATTAGAATGAAGCAGTTAATAGTGGAAGTTCAGAATAACTATGTTCAGCTGGAGGTAAATTTTGGTATCATTCAATTGATGAATTTAATTGAATTGGGAATACAACAAGTTTTTTAGTAATTATTCTATCTCAAATAATATATAAGAATAAAATAACTCCTAAAAATGAAATTGTAGATCCAATTGTTGAAACTACATTTCAAGCAGTATAAGCATCTGGGTAATCAGAATATCGTCGAGGTATACCAGCTAATCCTAAAAAGTGTTGAGGAAAAAATGTTAAATTTACTCCTAAGAATATAATTAAAAATTGGCTCTTTAAAAGAACTGGATTAAGAGTTAATCCTGTGAATAAAGGATATCAATGAACAAATCCTCCTATAATAGCAAATACAGCTCCTATTGATAATACATAATGGAAATGAGCTACTACATAATATGTATCGTGTAAAATAATATCAATTGAGGAATTAGCTAATACAACTCCTGTTAGTCCTCCAACAGTAAATAAAAATACAAATCCTAAGGCTCATAAAATAGCAGGAGAATAATTTATTTGGGTACCATGAAGAGTGGCTAATCAACTAAAAATTTTAATTCCTGTAGGTACAGCAATAATTATAGTAGCAGAAGTAAAATAAGCTCGTGTATCAACATCTATTCCAACAGTAAATATATGATGTGCTCATACAATAAATCCTAATAGTCCAATAGCTAATATAGCATAAATTATTCCTAATGAACCAAATGTTTCCTTTTTTCCTCTTTCTTGACTAATAATATGAGAAATTATTCCAAATCCTGGAAGAATTAAAATGTAAACTTCAGGATGTCCAAAAAATCAAAATAAATGTTGGTATAAAATAGGATCACCTCCTCCTGCTGGGTCAAAGAATGATGTATTTAAATTTCGGTCAGTTAAAAGTATAGTAATAGCTCCTGCTAATACAGGTAAAGATAATAATAAAAGAATAGCAGTAATTACTACAGCTCATACAAATAAAGGTATTCGATCAAATGTAATTCCTGTTGATCGTATATTAATTACAGTAGTAATAAAATTTACAGCTCCTAAAATAGAAGAAATTCCTGCTAAATGTAGTGAAAAAATTGCTAAATCAACTGATCCTCCTCCATGAGCAATTGCAGCTGATAGAGGTGGATAAACTGTTCAACCAGTCCCAGCCCCATTTTCCACTATACTACTGGCTAATAAAAGAGTCAATGATGGAGGGAGTAGTCAAAAACTTATATTATTTATTCGAGGAAAAGCTATATCAGGAGCTCCTAATATTAAAGGAACTAATCAATTTCCAAATCCTCCAATTATAATAGGTATTACTATAAAGAAAATTATTACAAAAGCATGTGCTGTTACAATTACATTATAAATTTGGTCGTCTCCAATTAATGATCCTGGATGCCCTAATTCAGCTCGAATTAAAATACTTAAGGAAGTTCCAATTATTCCGGCTCATGCTCCAAAAATAAAATATAATGTTCCAATATCTTTATGATTTGTTGAAAATAATCATTGTCGCGATTAAATGGCTGAATTATAGGCAATAGATTGTAAATCTATGTATGAAGATTTAACTTCTTTAATCAAAGCTTTATAGTCAATAATGACATTAGACTGCAATTCTAAAGGAGTAAATTTTATTACTAAGGCTTAAAAGATTTATACTTATATATATAGCTTTGAAGACTATTAGTTTTAATTAACTTAAAGCCTTTAATAAGTTAAGTAAATTATTGAAATAGTAAATAACCCAAATAATGAAATAAATGAAAGAATTAAATAAAAAATTATGTAGTTATTGTTTAATTTTATGTTAATTTGTCAGTTAGGTTCAATATAATTTAGCATAAAAGCTGAATATCTAATTCGTAAATAAAAATATAAGGTAATTAAAGTTAATGCTGTTATAAAAATCAACAAAGATAATTGATAACTTCTAGCTAATTGTTGAATTACTATTCATTTAGGTAAAAATCCTAAAAAAGGAGGTAATCCACCTAAAGATAATAAATTTATGAATAAAGTAAATTTTAAAGTTTTTGATAAAAATATTGAAGAATATATTTGATTAATATGAAATATTTTGAATAAATTGAAAAAAAATACAATTGTTAATGATAAAAATCTGTATATTAAAAAATAAAATAATCATAAATTTTCATTTGAAATTATAGCTGCCAGTATTCATCCTAAATGATTAATTGAGGAAAATGCTATAATTTTTCGTAAAGAAGTTTGATTTAATCCTCCTAAAGATCCAATAATTATTGAACAAATAATTACAAAAATAAAAAATGATTTATTTAAAATATAAGAAATTAATATTATAGGAGCAATTTTTTGTCAAGTTATTAAAATTAAATTATTGATTCATGATAAACCTTCTATAACTCCTGGAAATCAAAAATGGAAAGGAGCAGCTCCAGATTTTAATATTAATGAAGATAAAATAATTAAATTTGAATAATTATAATTAAAATTTAATTGAGAAATAAAATTAAATTTTAATATTGATATAATTACTGCAAATAATAGAACAGAAGATGCTAATGCTTGGGTTAAAAAATACTTTAATGAAGCTTCGGTAGATATTAAATTATTCGTATCAATTATTAAGGGAATAAAAGATAATAAATTAATTTCTAATCCTATTCAAGCTCCTAGTCATGAATTTGATGAAATAGTAATTAATGACCCAAATATTAAAGTTCTAAAAAATAAAATTTTAGAAGAATTTTTAAAAATTAAAAAGAAAAGGATTATAACCTTTATAAATGGGGTATGAACCCAGTAGCTTAATTTAGCTTATCTTTTTAAAAAAATAATGAAAATTATATTTTGGTGTATGATGCACAAAAGTTTTTGATACTTTTAGAAATAGTTTAATTCTATTAAATATAATAATGAATATGATATTTATCATATTATTTACCCTATCAAGGTAATCCTTTTATCAGGCAATTCATT